CAACACTAGTCGCCATCTCTATATCTGGTTTACTTGTAAGTTTTACCGGGTATGCCTTATATACTGCTTTTGGGCAACCCTCCCAACAACTAAGAGATCCATTCGAAGAACACGGGGACTAGTTGAAGTAGAGAGCCCCCCAATCAATATTCGGGGGCTCTCTACTTCAATTCTTTACTTCAATTAAGATAATAAAAAATCATTTTACCTTTCCTTTTTAGTTGGAACTTTAGGGGGTTCTCGAAAAAAGATAGCGAAAAAAATTATTCCTAGAGTCGAGACTAAAAGGAATGTATAAACCAATGCTTCCATAGATTCGATCGTGGTTTACAATTATAGCTTCCATACCTGTTTAGTTGGGATTGTCCCCCGGAGAAAATAAAAAAAAAAAGAGCAAAAGTCGAAGAAAAGCGGCAAGTCAAATCAAGGTGTCCCCGATACCCTATGTCAAATGAAATTGTCAAATTACAAAAATGGAAACGAAAAGTACAAGATCAATGCTATATCAAACTGCTTGTCTTCTTGTAGTTGGATCCCCAAGTTTTTGGAATGCTCCAAATTCCACTTGAGCGTCTAAATCTGGATCAATACCAGCAAAAACATCTCTGAACAAGGTTCGAGCGCCATGCCAAATATGTCCGAAGAAAAAAAGCAGAGCAAACGAAGCATGTCCAAAAGTAAACCAACCCCGGGGACTGCTACGAAAAACACCGTCGGATTTTAAAGTAGCACGATCTAATTCAAAAATTTCACCTAATTGAGCGCGTCTAGCATATTTTTTCACAGTAGTAGGATCACTATAACTGACTCCATTTAGTTCGCCACCGTAAAACTCAACAGTTACACCTACTTGTTCGACACTATACTTCGATTCTGCCCTTCGAAAAGGAACATCGGCTCTAACAATTCCGTCTTCGTCTATCAAAACAACTGGAAATGTCTCAAAAAAAGTAGGCATACGACGTACAAAAAGTTCACGTCCTTCTTTATCTCTAAAGATAGGATGTCCTAACCACCCAACAGCTATTCCATCCCCGTTGTCCATTGAGCCCGCTCTGAACAATCCACCCTTTGCCGGATTATTTCCAATGTAATCATAAAAGGCTAATTTTTCAGGAATTTTAGACCAAGCTTCGGATAAACTTTGATTTTCGGCTAATCCAGCACCAACTCTTCGATATATTTCTTGCTGGAAGTATCCTTGATCCCATTGATAACGAGTGGGACCAAATAATTCAATCGGGGTAGTTGCTGAACCATACCACATAGTTCCAGCAACAACAAAAGCTGCAAAAAAGACAGCCGCGATACTACTGGAAAGCACGGTTTCAATATTTCCCATACGTAATCCCTTGTATAGCCGTTGGGGCGGACGGACACTAAGATGGAATAAGCCGGCCAATATGCCCAGAGTCCCCGCTGCAATATGATGAGAGGCTATTCCTCCCGGAACAAAGGGATCAAAACCTTCCACACCCCACGCCGGATTTACAGATTGTACCTTTCCAGTTAGTCCATAAGGATCGGACACCCATATTCCAGGACCATACAATCCCGTTACATGAAAAGCGCCAAACCCAAAACAAGCCACTCCTGAGAGAAATAAATGAATTCCAAAGATCTTAGGCAAATCTAAAGAAGGTTTTCCTGTACGCTCATCACAAAATATTTCTAGATCCCAAAACACCCAATGCCAGATAGCTGCCAAGAAGCACAAGCCAGAAAAGACAATATGCGCCCCAGCCACACCCTCATAACTCCAAATACCCGGATTCGTTATAGTCCCTCCTGTGATACTCCAACCACCCCACGAATTGGTTATCCCTAACCGAGTCATGAAGGGTATTACGAACATACCTTGTCTCCACATTGGATCCAGAACTGGGTCAGAGGGATCAAAAACTGCTAATTCATATAGAGCCATCGAACCGGCCCAGCCGGCAACCAAAGCTGTATGCATTATATGAACAGATAGCAAACGGCCGGGATCATTCAATACGACGGTATGAACACGATACCAAGGCAAACCCATGGAAATACCCCTTAAATTAATTATTAATATTCAAATTATTAATATTAAAATATTAACGTACTAATAATTATTAATATTAACGAAAAATAAACACTATGTAACTTTATTACACTAGAAAAAACTATGTTATGGATCTCCCTTTGTTCAGTGAATTATCCCGAATAAAGGAATAAAGGATTAATCCTTTTTCTATTCTGTTTAGTATTTTAGTCATAACGTTCCAATTCCATTTGTAGGAACAAAGAGAAGCAGATCTATTCTATACCCGATAAGCATCAATACGCAATGGGAGGTTAACTTCTTTTTATATGCGCGAATCCATACATTCATCATTCAAAGGGCTTCTTCGTAAGAATTTGACTTTATTTCTTCCGGTATTTTTAGTTATTTTTTGGTTATGAACTTCTCAAATCCACTGAACTTATCTAATCTGCGCATAAAATGGGATAAGAACCGGTATTATTAAGACAATAAATTCATTTTTATGAGGATACTTTTCTATCAAAAAGACAATAAATTCGGATACTTTTCTATCAAAGGAAACTCGAGCACTTAATATTTTGTGCTTTGCATTATTTAAAATGCCTCTTGGTGTTCCAAAAGTACCCTTTGACCTTCCCGAAGAGGAAGAAGAAACTTGGATTGACTTATACAATGCACTTTATAAACAAAAACAACTGTTTTTGTTTCAAGAAGTTAATAGCGAGATGGCGAATCAACTTATCCATCTTTTCCTACATCTCAATACAGAAAATTTCCCCGCAGATTTTTGTCTTTATATAAACTCTCCCGGGGGATGGATACTCCCAGGTATGAGTCTTTATAATACTATGAGCACAATGTACTCGGATATACGAACAATATGCGTCGGAATGGCCGCTTCAATGGCATCTTTTATCCTGGCCGCGGGAGATCGTAACAAACGTTTAGCATTCCCTCACGCTAGGGTAATGATACATCAACCGCATGGTCATTTTTCGGAGGAGGACGACGACGACGACGACGACGACGACAACGACGACGACGACGATGACGATGATAACAACGACGACATCGAATTTTTCAGGGAAATGCAAGAATTAATAACCATTCAGGAAGACATCGCCAAAATTTATGCAAAAAAAACGGGTCAACCTTTAGAGGTCATACTCGAAGACCTGCAAAGCGATTCTTTTATGTCAGCAACAGAAGCCCAAGCTCATGGAATTGTTGATTGTGTAGGAAAGTGGTAGCCCTGATCTTGTAGGAGTTACATAAAAAATAACTGGAATTTCATCCAAATCGTGGTTGGTTGGGGTTGTTTCATATTTTATATTTTTTTCTATTCAAATTAATAGAATGTTAATATAGAAATAATCCCTAATCCTCCACATAATCATCCGGTTAGGAGCGACCTAAACCAACCCATTATGCATATGATTCATCATGCCAACTGTTAAACAACTTATTAGAAAGGCAAGACAGCCAATCAGAAATGTCAACAAAACCCCCGCTCTTAGAGGGTGTCCTCAGCGCCGAGGAATATGTACTCGGGTGTATGTGCGACTCGTTCGGATTGTGGATTGGAACAAAAGAAAGGAAACGCATTTTCCACTATTCGCGATCAATACCGATCAATAGGATAGAATGGTAAAAACCCCTTCACTATCTAATATCTAAAACACTATCTAAAAAAAAAAGATCTACCATATCCTTTTATTGTGTATCAAATTTATGGTTTCTATTAGTGAAAATTCAATCATCTCAATTTTCAAATTAAATTGTGAAAGAATTCCCCATTGGTAGCAAATGATTAGCCGTTAAGCAGGGGAAATCTTAGGAAAAGGCCGAAAATTTGTGCCTCTACTCTTGCAAGAACGGACTAACAGGGTCAGCTAATCAGCTAATCTTCATAATTAAATACCGTTACTGTATAGATAGATCTCGTTGTGAAAGACCTATTACTGGATAATTTCCGGGTAGAGCCAAAAAAGTGTGAACTGTACAAGTTAACAATAGCATCGATTAAATGATTATTAAAGGAAAAAAAGGGAGGGCTCCGGTGTATAGGGAAGACCTCACCGTTTAAAAAATAACCATAGAAACGAAGGAACCCACTATTTCTTTATCCATTTTTATTTACTACTTATTGTTATTTATTATATTATGTTATGTTTTTGTTTGATACTAGGTATTAATACAATTTCTTATTTCGAGTCGAAATGTCTAAACAAAAAAAAAGAAAAAATCGTGGCTAGGAAGGTTAGAGTAGCAAAAGCTGTTGGAATTCTTATTTTATACATTGGAAGAATCTGTTTTGTTATTCTAGAAAAGTGGAAGGGAATAAAATAACTGAAAAAAAAAAGAACTCAATGAATTATTCATCAAAATTTCGTTTATTCAATGACCCGAATTAGACGAGGATTTATAGCTCACAAGCGTAGAACAAAAATGTGTTTTTTCACATCAGGTTTTCGAGGGACTCATTCAAACCTTACTCGAACTATTATTCACCAAAAAATGAGAGCTTTCGCCTCGGCCCATCGGGATAGAGATAGACAAAAAAGAAATTTGCACCGTTTGTAGATCACTCGTATAAATGCAGTAATTCGAGAAAATCCAGGATTCTATAGTTATAGGAGATTAATAAACAAGCTGTACAGAGGACAGTTGCTTCTTTTCTTAATCGTAAAATCCTTGCACAACTAGCTATAGCTATATTAAATAAGAATTGTCTTTCTATTATTTCTAATGACATCCTAAAATAAGGAGATTCGAAGGAATCCTTCGGAATATTTTCCATAGAATTCCTTGGAGTTGGAGAATGAATTCCGAGAAGGTAGAATAGAAATGAGTATGATAAAATATGATGATAATATGATCAAAAACATTCAATAAAAAAAAGTTTTTCTTCTTCCAAAATTCGTTTTTTTTACACCACGACAATAAAATCTGGATTCTCGGATTTTTCGAACAAAACCTCAATTGCCGTTTGAGTTGGAATTGAAATTTGTATTTGATTGATTTTTTGTATCTTTATTCCATTGGTTTTTTGTATTTGATTGATTTTTTATATCTTTATTCCATTGGTTTTTTGTATTTCTGGCTCTAAGATCGGCAGGCCTATGGGCCAATTTGCCTTTTTCAAATTTTCTTTCATTATTTTCATTATTAAGAAAGGGTAATAAAGATAAAATACGAGCTTGTTTTATAGCAAGAGTAATTAATCGTTGTTGTTTTAAAGTCAATCTATTCACCCGTCTAGATAATATTTTTCCTTGTTCACTAATAAATCGACTAATGAAACTTACATTTGTGTAATCAATTCGATCCCCCGTTTGGATCGGGGACAAACGCCTACGAAAAGACCGCTTGGGCTTAAGAAAAAGTCGCTTGGATTTATCCATGGTTTGTTTCTCCCTTATTTTTTTATTTCGAAAATTCGATTTCGTTCGACCAGATCGGCTAATGATAATTATTTAGAATTAAGAAATCAAATTTTGATTGTTTATATTTTGATATTTAAATATGTATTAACATATGATATATTAATATTTCATTTTTCTTCTTCTTTTGTATTTGTAAAGCTGACATCAATTCCATCTATTCCTTTATCTCTCCATGAATTGTATGTTTGTAACAATAGGGACAGAATTTTCTCAATTCCAATCGACTGGGCGTATTGTGTCGATTCTTTTGAGTAATATACCTGGAAATGCCTGTTGATTTCTTATTAACGCTGTTTCGAAGACAGCTGTTACATTCCAAAATAACCCGTACTCGGGCATCTTTACCTTTACCCTTGGCCATGATGAACCTCCTTTTGGTTTTTTTTATTCACTCAACTCTTTTCTTTGATTTTCCGATCCGAAACGACGAAGAAAGGGACAAAAAAATAGAAGTGGCTAACTCGAAATTATGAGAGATTTTGTTGCAACCAATATAGTCAAAATAAGTACTACAATGATCTTAAATTAGATTATACTAAGTATATCTAAGTGAATGTATAGAATAAAGTGAAATGCAGGGAGTGTACAACTAACTAAATGCACTTTTACTTTTTTCTACACGACGAAATACATGTCCATGTCTAATTTACATTAGAAGTTTCGATTGAAATTGCAGTGCAATATTTGCATTTTAGTTAAACATCTTGTATGAAATTGCATGCATTTTAGTTAAACATCTTGTATGATACTGTTGGCCAAACCACATTTGCACTTCTGTTCTCTTAATTTAATTGAAGGTAATTTCGCCCCTAAGTTACGAGGTTCACTGAGGGGATAATTTACTTTTATTCTTTTTCTTTTCGAACTTATTCGAATAAAAAAAGAGGGGAGGTAGTATTCATAGATATTTCATTGTATCTCTAATCTTCCTCACCCCCCGTGTTAATAACTAGAATGAAAAAAAGGGGAATGTCAACGCATCCGGGAAAAAACGATTGATCTCTATTAACAGACCTGCTAAAGAACTGAACCATAGGGTACTTATTACTGGCGCCGCGGATAGATATGTTTTTAGATTTCGCATTTAAAATCCTCCTTCTTTATTTTTATTAGAATTGTAATAAAGAATTATTATTGTAATACATAATGATAATACATATATGATTCGGTTTATATGTGATTAAAGGCCACTTTTCTTTGTTTTGTACGCGAAACTCCTAATTCAATTAGAAATCCGCAAGGATTTGATAGATAAGATTTTGCTTTTCTTTTCTTAATTATTAATTATTTTCTTTTCTTAATTATTAATTAAAAGAATAAAATACACCCCTTTCCGCCCAAGCATTTGCCAAATTTATGGCGAGTTTTCAATTTTATTTTTCACATGTCTAGAAGTTCATTATTATTATATGTTATATGATATGAGATGAAGAAATGACAAGATAAGTTGGGTATCTCAATCAATAAAGAAAATGAAATGCGTATATAGAAAACAATTCGGGGATTCTCTACAATGACATTGTAGGCCAATTGAAAGGGATGTAGCGCAGCTTGGTAGCGCGTTTGTTTTGGGTACAAAATGTCGCAGGTTCAAATCCTGTCATCCCTACCTATTCTTTTTGTTTCACTTCTGAGTAATAACAAAGAAAGGGTCAATTGAAATCAATTCAAATTGGACATACCTAATCTTTATTTAATTTATATCATATCTTATATGATAATATTGATAACGTAGGCATTGAAGACGTGGTGGAGTTAACAAAAAAAGAATATTTTTCCGTACAGTCTTATTTTTTGTGATAAGAAAAGCGCTCTTAGTTCAGTTTGGTAGAACGTGGGTCTCCAAAACCCAATGTCGTAGGTTCAAATCCTACAGAGCGTGATTCTGTTATTGTTTTGGTAAGTCAAAAATTTTTCGGAAAAAAGAGAACAGCAATCTGAATTTGACCTCCTACTTTCTTTAATCCACAGGAGGTCAAATTAACAGGAGGTCAAATTAACAAGGTGTTAATTAATCAAAGGTCCAACTGATCACCACGT